GCTTCAGCGACTCTTACCTCTTTCAAAAGAGTTCAATAAAAAAATTAAGATATTCAATAATCTAATTTTCTTTCTATTCGAAATCGAAGAAAAAACATTTTATTAATATTCAACTCAAGAAGTTATAATTGGTCAAATGACAAAAGAGTTATTAGTGAAAGTGAATACTTAGTTATTAAATTAAATAATAAACTATAAACTATTGAAACCTATGAATATAAAGAATAGAAAAAAGTTAGACTTTCCATTTTTATTTTTAGAAATCCTATAGGTATAAAAATGAGAACAAATTAGACCAAACAAAAAATACTTAAGTTTGATCCTGATAGGAATCACAAGATCCACAAAAATTCATAATCTATTTTTAGTCAAAAATTCAGAACTATTTCCATTTTTTTATTGTAGTTTATTCAGACTGCGTTATTAGTTCTCTGCAGAACTCTTTTGTTGATTGTCTTCTATTCCAAAGCCAAGACTTTACTTTCGACTTTACATAACATAAAATGAAAAAAAAATGATAAAAACATATCAAATCAATTAAAGACCTAGTCTCATTTCAATGCAAAAAATATCAAAGAAAAAATTCCACGTATTCGTTAAAAAGAGTAAAGTTTTTCCATTAAATAATTAGGTAAGAGTAGTTAACTCTTCTAAATTTGTCTCGATGTGTTTATTACATGACATGGAAACAAAATGTTAAATAAAAGTCACATAGCACAAATATACAGAAATAGAAGTATAAAGTTTGCTTCTTTCTTTTTTTACGGCACACCATATTCCATAAATAGAAATTTGAATCAGAAAAATAGAAGAAAATGGGAGTCTATTATAATATGTCATTTTCATATATTTCTCGTTTTATAAAAAACTTAGAAGAGAAAAAGGGTCTATAACTACAAAACTAGGACAAAAGGATTCCGTTGCTTTGAACAATAGATGTCTTTCACATCCAACTATAACAATGAATAACATAACCTTTTTTAAAAATGGCAGTTCCAAAAAAGCGTACTTCAATTTCCAAAAAGCGTATTCGTAAAAATATTTGGAAAAGAAAAGGATATTCGGCAGCATTAAAAGCTTTTTCATTAGCGAAATCTCTTTCTACCGGTAATTCAAAAAGTTTTTTTATACAAAAAATAAGTAATCAAATATTAAAATAATCTAAATCGATCTGACTCAAAAAAACTTCTAAAAAATTTCCTTTAGAATTTTGATTCATAAAATACAAAAAAGCATTGAAATTGTAAATATAGAATTAATGCTTTGTATTCATTACTATTTTTTATCGACATGAAATAGAACTTGCTTCTCGCTTATGATATGTAAACTAAACCTTTCTTTTTTTTTTTCAGTTATGGGATGGGGATTCTTACTTTCCCCATCAACCGATTGATCCCAATAAAAAAAAATGAAAGGGTTTTTCTATTGACGGAAGAACAAACAAAAAATCCTTAGTCAAAAAGGAGCCGTTAATAGAATGGATTCAATGAAAAACCTTCCCCCCTGATTGATTATGTCTCTGAATTGTTATATATCTTCTTATTTAATTTATTTGAAAATAGAAATGAAAAAATGATATTTTTCATTTCTATTTTGTGGGATATTATGTACTAAGAATTTTGCTTGGGTAATCAAAATATATCTTTATAACTTAAAATAAGTATTGGTGTATATATTCATGTATTCCTTAAAATTTTGAATGATTTTTATAATATCGCCGTTTATTTTTTAAATCTCGACGATTAAAGAGAAATAGGGTATTATATATTATGATTTCAAACAAGCCGCTATGGTGAAATCGGTAGACACGCTGCTCTTAGGAAGCAGTGCTAGAGCATCTCGGTTCGAGTCCGAGTAGCGGCACAGCATTTGAGAAATTCGAAAAAAGAAGCGAAGAGTTCTAGAATGAATGAATAATAATCATCACAATGAAATTTAGTTCGTTCTTAATTTAGATTTCATGCGTTGTAATTGCGGGATCGTTTTTCTTTTTCTTTATATATATATTCTTAATTCTTATTCTTATGATATTTTTGACTTTAGAGCATCTTTTCAATCATCTTTCCTTTTCGATCGTTTCAATTGTAATTACAATTTATTTAATAACTTTAGTAGTCAACGAAATAGTAGAACTAGATGATTCGTTAGAAAAGGGTATGATACTTACGTTTTCCTGTATAACGGGATTATTAGGCATTCGGTGGACTTTTTCGGGTCATTTCCCGTTAAGTGATTTATATGAATCCTTAATTTTCCTTTCGTGGAATTTTTATATTATTCATATGATTCCTTATTTTAAAAAACAGAAAAAAATGTTAAGTGCAATAACGGCACCCGGTGCTATTTTTACCCAGGGATTTGCTACTTCGGGCTTTTTCGCCCAAATGAAACAACCCACAATTTTAGTACCTGCTCTCCAATCCCAGTGGTTAATGATGCATGTAAGTATGATGATATTGGCTTATGCAGCTCTTTTATGTGGATCATTATTATCAGTAGCTCTTCTAGTCATTACATTTCAAAACACTATAACTCCCTTTGGTAAAAGAAAACTTTTATTAAACGAGTCCTTGTTCTTTGAGAAGATCCAATCCACGAATGAAGAAAACAACATTTTACAAGGCACCTATCTCTTTTCTCTTAGGAATTATTATAGGTCCCAGTTAATTGAACAATTAGATCATTGGAGTTCACGTGGTATTGGTCTAGGATTTATCTTTTTAACCATAGGTATTCTTTCAGGAGCAGTATGGGCTAATGAAGCGTGGGGATCCTATTGGAATTGGGACCCAAAGGAAACGTGGGCATTCATTACTTGGACCATATTCGCGATTTATTTGCATATTAAAACAAATATAAATTTGAAAAGTGAAAATTCTGCGATTGTGGCTTCTATAGGATTTCTTATAATTTGGATATGCTATTTTGGGGTCAATCTATTAGGAATAGGATTACATAGTTATGGTTCATTTTTATTAAAAAATTGAATTGAAGAAAGGACCTAACCTGACGAATACAACCACAGAACAGGGTATATCCCATATACATATAAAAAGAAGCAGGCCTCGTCGAGAACCATTTCAATCAAGTAGTATAGTGATTCAAATGGTTCTCACAAACGTCAAACTATCCGATTCAAATTCCAATTCGTTTTTTTTGCGTTACGTAAAAAAGTTTTTTTAATTAAAACTATCTATAAAAAAAATTCGATAGAATAGCTTGTACCTTCTCAACCGATAATGAGAGAACGAAATCGGGGTAAATGCCAATACCTATTACTGGTAGAAAGATAACTAGTGAAACAAATAACTCTCTCGGACCCGAATCAAAAAAAGAAGAGTTTGCACTATTTAATAACTTGTATCCATAGAACATTTGCCGTAACATAGATAATAAATAAATAGGAGTTAATATCATTCCAATTGCCATGCCAAAAGTAATTAGGACTTTTGACATTAAAAAAAATTTTTGACTGGTAATTATTCCAAAAAAGACTATTAATTCGGCAAAAAAACCACTCATGCCCGGTAACGCAAGGGAAGCCATTGAAAAAGTAGTGAAGAGGGTGAATATTTTTGGCATTGAAACGGCTATTCCGCCAATTTCGTCGAGATAAACAAGACGTATTCTATCATAACTAGTTCCTGCTAGGAAAAAGAGCGCAGCACCAATAAATCCATGAGAGATTATTTGTAAAATGGCCCCGTTGAATCCCGTATCAGTTATAGAACTAATTCCGATAATTATGAAACCCATATGAGATACAGAGGAATATGCTATTCTCTTTTTTAAATTACGTTGACCCAGAGATGCTGAAGCTGCATAGATTATTTGTATTGTGCCTACTATCATCAACCAAGGAGAAAATATAGAATGAGCGTGAGGTAATAATTCCATATTGATCCGAACCAACCCATAGGCTCCCATTTTTAAAAGGATTCCGGCTAAAAGCATACAAGTACTGTAATGTGCTTCTCCATGGGTATCTGGTAACCATGTATGTAGAGGTATAATCGGCAATTTGACAGCAAAAGCAATAAGAAATCCAATATAGAATATTATTTCTAATCCCGCTGGATACGATTGATTAGTTAACGTTTCCAAATTTAATGTTGGTTCGGTAGAACCATATAACCCAATACCCAGAACTCCCATTAACAAAAAAATGGAACCCCCTGCAGTGTACAAAATAAACTTTGTCGCTGAATATAGACGCCTCTTTCCTCCCCATATGGATAAAAGTAGATAAACGGGAATTAATTCTAATTCCCACATTAGAAAAAAAAGTAAAAGGTCTCGAGAAGAAAATAATCCTATTTGACCACTATACATTGCTAACATCAAGAAATGGAATAATCGGGAATCCCGAGTAACCGGCCAAGCCGCTAAAGTAGCTAAAGTCGTGATGAATCCCGTCAGTAAAACGGGTCCTATAGAAAGCCCATCTATTCCCAATCGCCAGTGGAAATTAAAAAAGCGAATCCAGTTATAATCTTCGGCCAGTTGTATTAATGGGTCGTCTGGCTGGAAATGATAACAGAATACATAGGTTGTTAGTAGGAATTCTAAAATACATATACACAAAGTATACCATCTAATTACCTTATTGCCCCTATGAGGTAGAAAGAAAATGAATGAACCCGCAAATATAGGCAAAACGACAATTAAGGTTAACCAAGGAAAAAAATTCATGGTAAAGACAAAATACACTTGGACTAAAAAACCCGTACTCGAATAAGCCGAAAATAAAATATAGATTTTTTATTTCGTTTTAGTTCGAGCGCGGGTTTTTGTCGATAAAAAAATCAAAGGGATTCGATTGGAGTTTTCTGGAACGTATTAATAAGCTAGACCCATACTGCGGGTTGTTTCATGCCACAAATAAACCCGAACACTCAAAAAATCGGTTGGACAGGCGGATTCGCATCTCTTACAACCAACACAGTCCTCTGTTCTTGGGGCGGAAGCTATTTGTTTAGCTTTACACCCGTCCCAAGGTATCATTTCTAATACATCTGTGGGGCAGGCTCGGACACATTGAGTACATCCTATACATGTATCATAAATCTTTACGGAATGTGACATTGGATCTATACCTGTTTTTGAATCTCATGAATTTTCGATCTAGTATAACCCTGTATTGTATGTAAATGAATTATCTATTTAAAGACCAGACGAATCGATGATTCACCAGAATTTGTCGAATCAACTTTTTCTGGGTCGGTTTTGAAAAGAGGTACAAAATACTTTGATTTCTGAGTTTTTTGAAGATTCTACATATCTAGTCATCTAATTTGAATTGCTAACTATTCAAATTTCTATAATACTAATATTATCAAAAATAATACTACTTATTCAACAAATTCGATTGATTAATACGAGTTGATTTTCTGTTACGATAAATTGCCGAAACAATAGCCAGCCCAATAGCTGCTTCAGCGGCTGCAATCGCCATAACAAAAATGGAGAAAATGTTTCCTTTCAACTGACGACTATCAAAAAAGTCAGAAAATGTTACGAAATTTAGATTCACCGCATTCAATATAAGTTCCAGACACATAAGAGCTCGAACTAAATTTCGGCTTGTGATTAATCCATAGATACCGATCGAAAATAAATAGGCACTCAAAACAAGTACATGTTCGAGCATCATTGAGCAACTCCTTATCAATCTTGATTTATTTCATTTCAATATGAACAAGAATTTAATTCACTCGAATATAACAAAAAAAATACGGAGCAAAGAAAGATGGTAGTAATAGATTGACTTTTCTATTTTCTATTATAGTATACAAAAATGAAAATAGAATTGCAGGAATACGAGAAAACGGAATAACGTTTGCTTTGGAAGGATGCTTTTCAAGATTTTTCATTTTATTGACGGGCCACGGCAATTGCACCTATCAAAGCAACTAAAAGAATTATAGAAATGAGTTCAAACGGGAGAAAAAAATCTGTTGATAAATGAATTCCAATTTGTTGACTATTATTTATCAAATCTTGTTCTATAATCTGGTTGAATTTTGTAGTCCAAATAATTCCATACCAGGACGTATTTAGAATAGTACTAATTAATAAAACAAAAATACTGGTACAAACTAACAAAGTAATTCCGTCCCCAAGAGTCCAAAGACGGAAATTTTTGTCATATTCTAACCCGTTGACGAACATTACAGCAAATATTATTAAAACATTTATAGCTCCTACGTAAATAAGGAGTTGTGCAGAAGCTACAAACTGAGAGTTTGCTAGAATATAGAATAAAGATATACAAACAAGAACCAATCCCAACGAAAAAGCAGAAAAAATTGGATTGGTAAATAATATCACCCCTAGGCCTCCTACTATAAGACCTGATCCCAGAAAGACTAAAAGAAAATCATGTATTGGTCCAGGTAAATCCATTCGATGAAAAAAGATATAAAAAGCGGACTCTTTCATGATCTTATTGAACTGACCAGGAGAAAATAAGTTAAGTTGATCTATTTACCTAGTTGAATGCAGCATGCGAATTGATGTCGGTGCGGTTAGTAGACTAATCACGTTCTTTATCTGAAAGGCTAGTTCGAATATAGTTGAAACCATTACATTAAAAATAATTTCCAAGTAAATCCTCCATTTTCATGAACCACTCAGATCAATAGTTTTTATGTTTAGTTATTTTTCTTTGTAAATAACTAAAAAGAAAAACCTTAGTAATCAAAAATGAATCAAGGTATTTCTTTTTTATTTAATTGAGGCCAATTCAAGATCGTTCGAATTGTGTAATCGTCAATTATTGAAATTGGTAAACGGCCTAAAGCAATTTGATTATAATTTAATTCATGACGATCATACGTAGAAAGCTCATATTCTTCAGTCATTGATAAACAATTTGTTGGGCAATACTCAACGCAATTACCGCAAAATATACAGATTCCGAAATCAATACTGTAATTAAGTAACCGTTTCTTTCGAATATCTGTTTCCAATTTCCAATCTACAACAGGTAGATCTATAGGACATACACGAACACATACTTCACAAGCAATGCATTTATCGAATTCAAAGTGGATTCGACCACGAAAACGTTCTGATGTGATCAATTTTTCATAAGGGTATTGAATAGTTACAGGTAAACGATTGGCGTGGGATAAGGTAATCAAAAAACCTTGACCAATGTACCTAGCCGCCCGTACTGTTTGTTGACCATAATTCAGGAACCCAGTTACCATAGGGAACATATCCTAAATATCGATAAAAAAATGTTTGTTTGTTTCTTTCTCTTGTTGGAGACAAGTTATCAATTTAGTTACTAGTGAATAGAAAATATTCTATTTTGCTTATATTATAGTGAAAGGAGTTGGGAAGAAGTTGTTAATAATAAATTACCTAACGAAATGGGTAAAAGAAATTTCCATCCAAGATTTAATAATTGGTCCATTCTCAGTCTAGGTAACGTCCATCTTGTTGTGATGGAAATGAACAAGACCAAAAAGGTTTTCGCCAGTGTAATGAAAATACCAATTGTTGCTACAAAGACTCCATCCCTTGCATTTATTTCAAAAAGGTCAGGAACAAATATGTACGGAATAGAAAAATTCCAGCCTCCCAAGTAAAGAACTGTTACAAATAATGAAGAAACTAGTAGATTTAGATAGGAAGCAACATAAAATAAACCAAATTTAATACCCGAATATTCTGTTTGATAACCTGCTACTAATTCTTCCTCTGCTTCTGGTAAATCAAAAGGCAATCTTTCACATTCAGCTAGAGAAGAAATTAGAAAAACGAGAAATCCTATAGGTTGACGCCACAAATTCCACCCCCAAAAACCGTATTTGGATTGTGTCTCAACTATATCAACTGTACTTAAACTGTTAGATAATTCTAGTCGCTGATAAGATCACTGTTATCAGCGCTATTACAGAACCGTACATGAGATTTTCACCTCATACGGCTCCTCGAGGGTCCCACATAAATCTAAGGACTGCTTCGATATTATTTAATCTTTCTATTTCTATTTTTGTAGGATAAATAGCGTCAAAAGAAATCGAAAGGTCCTGAATTAGACCAACGGAATTCTGTCTGCTATACTAAAGGGCTTCTGAATTTATCTCATCCTTTACTTTTTGTTATTCGGTTTTTTTATTGAGACTTCATTTTAAACCTTCATAAAGCACTCTTTTTAGAAATAGTAATGGATATCTCGTCCTATCCGTTTTGATTACGAAAAGAAATTACCATGCAGTGTAGCTCTCTTAATACAGTTGGGCAGCAAGAATAATCAAAATTTTTGCAATTCCATTTTTTCTATTTTTATTTCTTTTTTTGCTAAAAAAAGTAAAGGATTACTTCGTTCCTGATAGTCATTCACTTTAGCGGTGGATAGCAGCATACTCTAGATCGGAATTTTGGGGAGTACTACTTGATCATTTCTACTAATTTAAAGCCCCAATTAGTATTTCGTTTTTGCGGAATTTTTCCGAGAACTTAGAAAATCTCTATTACTAATCCTTTGTGTACCTTGGTGTTCCTAACCATCCACTCAGTTTTGCTCAATCTCTTCGACAATTCGTGTCATGTATAGTAATAGATGATAGCATGAACTCCAAAGAATCGATCCGTTTAACCCGCTTCAAGCCATGATAACAAATCTACCTGTCTTGGGGTAAATAGTTTTTCTTTACTGCTTCTATTTGCTTCTATTAACCTTGACGTAATTCTTGTACATAGGAAATGAGACTCAATCTTTTTACTGCGAATTTCGAAGCTGTTTTCTTTCACTCATCTAACTATCTGGTTTAGTTCATTCTTAGAAAACTCTCGAAAGGAAAATGGTGTAAAATTTATGCCTCAACGAATCACACGTAGAGATATTGCTAACACACATAGAGTTAATGGTATTTCATAACTAATAGATTGGGCAGCAGCCCGTAGACCACCTAAAAAGGAATATTTATTATTTGATCCATAGCCTGACATAAGAAGTCCAATGGGAGCAATACTTGAAATGGCGATCCATAGAAAAACACCATTACTGAGATCGACTAGAATCAGTCGATAGCTAAAAGGAATTACTGAATAACTTAGTAGAATTGATATGACTGCTATGGAGGGTCCAAGACTAAATAATCCCCCATCTCCTCTTGCTGGAAGAAGGTTCTCTTTGAAAAGTAATTTTGTTCCATCTGCTAGAGCTTGAAGAATTCCCAAGGGGCCAGCATACTCAGGTCCAATACGTTGCTGTATCCCTGCGGATATTTCTCTTTCTAACCATACAATTACTAGTACACCTATTGTGATTCCCAAAATAAGAATCAAAATAGGTACAAGCATCCATAGAGTCCCATAGACTTCTTTTAAGGATTCCAATATAGAAAAAGAATTAATAGCTTGTACTCCTGTTGTATTAATTATCATTTCAACGATCAATTTCTCCCATAATGATATCTATGCTACCTAGTATTGTCATAATATCAGCCAATTTCATTCTTTTAACTAACTGAGGAAGAATTTGTAAATTGATAAAACCCGGCGGGCGAATTTTCCATCTCCACGGAAAAGAACTCTGATCTCCTATCAAATAAATTCCCAATTCGCCCTTCGGGGCCTCGACTCTTACATAAAGTTCTTGTCTCGATAACTCAAAAGCGGGAGACGACTTTTTACTAATGAATCGATATTCAAAATTATTCCATTCAGGATCTCTTACTATATTAAAGCGCCGGCTTTCCAAATTTTCATAGGGCCCCCCGGGAATTCCTTCTAGAGCTTGCTGAATAATTTTTACGGATTCTACCATTTCCCCAATTCGGATTAAATAACGAGCTAATGAATCGCCCTCTTTCTGCCATTGAACTTCCCAATCAAATTCTTCATAACATTCATAATTATCAACTTTACGAAGATCCCATTGTATTCCGGAAGCCCGTAACATTGGTCCTGACAATCCCCAATTTATTGCCTCTTCTCCGCCAATAATGCCTACCCCCTCGACTCGTTCTAAAAAAATTGGATTTCGCGTAATAAGCCTTTGATATTCAGCAATTGCTGTTAAAAAATACTCACAAAAATCCAAACATTTATCTATCCAGCCATAAGGTAGATCGGCAGCGACTCCTCCGATGCGAAAATAATTATGCATCATTCTCATGCCAGTGGCAGCTTCGAATAGATCATATATCAATTCTCTTTCTCTGAAAATGTAGAAGAAGGGGGTTTGTGCGCCAATATCCGCCATAAAAGGTCCAAGCCATAATAAATGAGAAGCTATACGACTTAGTTCCAACATAATAACTCGGATATAGCTAGCCCTTTTAGGTACTTGAATATTTCCTAATTGCTCTGGTGCATTTATAGTTATTGCTTCTGTGAACATAGTAGCTAAATAATCCCAACGTGTTACATAAGGCAAATATTGTATAATTGTTCGGTTTTCCGCAATTTTTTCCATTCCTCTGTGCAAATAACCCAATATTGGTTCACAGTCAACAACATCTTCGCCATCTAAAGTAACAATGAGTCGAAGAACGCCGTGCATTGATGGGTGGTGAGGCCCCATATTGACTATCATTAGATCTTTTCTTGTAACTGGTCCAGTCATAAAATTTTTCCTTATTTCTTCTTCCATGAATTGCTGAAAACAAAAAGAAGTTCATCAAAATTGAAGATCGAATAAATCAAAGAAAAGAATTATTCAAATTAACGTTTTTTTATCTCTCGAATATTCAATTGGTTAATTAATTCTTTATAGCGTACTCTATTTTTTTTTAAAAAATAAGCCAGAAGTCGTTGACGTTTTCCCAAAATTTTCCGTAGACCTCTCTGAGATGAATAGTCTTTTTTGTGTAATTCCAAATGTGAGCTAAGTCTCCGTATCTTATTGGTGAAAGAGAATACTTGAAATTCAACAGACCCTTTCTTTTCTTCTTGCGAAATAACCGAGATGAATTCATTTTTTGGCATAACTATAGAAATCCATATAAATATATATATAACTTCGTCAATTTTTTTATTAATTTCCTATTTTTATTTTACGAATATGAATTTGACTGATCAGTAATAATAATGCGAGGTATTTTGATCTGGTATACACAATAATCAATCCGAATTTCCTTATTGATTCATTTTATGATCTAATTGATACGTCATTGAATTAGTATTCATGTATCAAAAAAGGATGTAAGACAAGGCATATGCGCAGCTATTTATCCACCCGATATCGATATATAGGGTAGGGGATATATAAGACAATTGTATCATCAATCAATTTTCAATCGTGGATACATATGTATCCTTAACATACTGAAACGACTACCATTATTAGTATCAAACCAATAGCGATTCATACAAGCTAAATCTTCTAATCGATAATTGGGCCAAAGAAAGAATTTGAATTTCATTAATTTCATTTTATCTCTATCAAGATCTTTGCTTTCATCCAAAAATTGACCGCAGGTTTTTACCTTGTTCCCATTGCAAAATACTGCATTTTTATCCACACAATTACTATTCCTTGAATTGAAACAACTTAGAATTCTCAATTCTCTACGCCGTCTAGACGATAAAAGATTTTCAGGAACAAGCAAATCATAATGATTTTTGTTTATATTTTTCGTCATCATTTGGTGTCTTGCAATCGATTCCTCAAAATGATTCTTATCCATAATTTCTCTGTATCTTTTTTGATTCTTTTTTTGTTTAATCTCATGAACCAAAGAAATCCTTATGGTTTGATACATAAGAAATTCTACATTATGTTTTACAGGTATACGAACGGGTTCGATAATAAATATTCCCTCTTTTAGGATTTTTGAAAGATTCAAATCCCGGATTAGCATTGGATCCAGAGTTAACTCCTCCTTCTTAATAAAGCCGAAACCAAACTTTGTTGTCATTCTGCTTTCCTTTTCCCATTCAAGTACGGACAGCGCATAATCGAATAATTCCATAGTCAAAGGACTCAGCAGCCATTTCAATTGCAAAGCAAAAGATCCTTTCATGAACGCATCTAAGTCTATTTCCCAAGTCCAAATGCTTTTTGATTTCTTTTTCGTTCTACCCATTTTCATATCTGATTTCGTATAAAGTTCTTCCATATATTTTTGTTGGTTTGAGAGAACAGATTCGGGGTTCCCTCGGTTTTGGGCATCTGATGCGAGATCTCTTTGACCTATGGTTTTTTTTTCTTCTTGATTCTCTAATTCAAAATATTTTTTTTCTTTTTCATTTGATAGTAGAAGATCCCCTTTTTTCTTTTTAGTGATATTTTTATTTTGACTAACATCTTCATTCAAATGAAAAAGAAGTGAATGGATTGGTATAAACCCCGGTTTCATTTTATATACATTAAAAAATAACTCAAATTGTGGGAATAACCAAGGTATCGGCTTCGATACAGGACGATTTAGTCTTTCTTCATTCATTCCCATCCAATCAAAGGGGTTTCTTTTCTTTTTTTGATTGGATGGGTTGATTTCTTTATCTTTATTAATTTTGAGATAAAAAAGACCTTTCGTATCCAAATATTTTCTATCTGGATTTTTTATATACATAAAATAATCTTTTCTTATAAAATGAGTAATAGGGATACTCGCCCCCATATCAACAAATTTCGGTTTATGTATGTTGTAATTATATGAGTCCTTCTTATCTTCATAATAAATCGATTGATATGCTAAAAGATCATATCTATACATTTTTTGAAAATGATCGTTTTTATTTAGCAATAACGAAACCTTTTCCTCTCTTTCAGATGAATCCCGTTTGATTAAATTTTGATTTTCAACCCTACAATGTTGATTGACTCTATTTCGCCATTTTTGCGGTACTAATTTAGACCATTTTTGCTCAGAGAAATCGTATGGATAATGACTCTTTAACCAATTTTTCCATTGATTCCTTCCAGAATTCTGAAGTTTATTATGCTTTAATTCGTAAGAAATTATTCCTTGTCTTCGAAAAGAATCTTTTATTTCATTCTTAAGAAATAAAGATGCTCCGTCATATTGAAGGACAGATCTTAACTTATACAAGTTAATAACCTGGGTTTGTGATAATTTGTAAAATACATAGGCCTGTGACACGAGGGATAATTTAAAAGAAACCCCCGACTTCGTCTGAATCTTATGACGAATACGCGAAGGTGAAAGTTTTTTTTGTATAGTTGAAAGACGCTCAATTATCTTTTTCTCTTTTGTATCAAAAATATATTTTTTTTTGAATTTACGAAAAAGTTTGATAATGATCATGGGCCTATAAAGACTATTAGTAAGACGATTAATGATATATGGAAAGCTCTCTAGAAGGATATCCGTGTATATCCTTTCCACGATCCATTTTAAAAAATAATGTGATTTACGGATTAATCGATCATTTCTTCTTTTGAATATCTGAAAAAGATTTTTTAGTGATGCTAATTTTTGAGCACCATAACTTGTTTTGTTAGGACTCATATTTTTCTTTAGAGTTCGAAATCCATTTGTCTTGTCTTTTGTAATTCTTTCTATTTGATTTCTGATTGTGCTTGTTCTATCAGTCAGATCTTTCATTTTGATTTCTGTCAGTGAATAATTTGTCCAATCCATAGATCGGGTTTGAATGGATGATTCATGAATAATCTGATTATTTATTATAGAATCTTTTTTTATTTCACTCGAATCCTCTCTCCATTTTTTTTGTTCTTTTGGGACCTTTAGAAACAAAAATTGGGTTCTTTCTTTGAAACTTTTTAGAACTCGAAAACTCCATTTTCTAATTGCTTTTTGGAGTTTTTTCAAAGGGGGTCCAAAATAATAACTAAACAAAATACCAAGTCCTACGAGAGGAGAACCAAAAGGACGGTCAGTTTCCAGTCCCCAAATCGTTAAAAAAGCAGCAGGACTTTCCTGCTTTGCATTTTGATCCCTATGAGAAGGTCGTATCTTAGATCGGTGCCAAGGTTTCAGACGGAAAGGAAATCGTATCATTATTTGTATACCCTCTGTGGCCCAGTTTTGGGGAAAAATTCCGTTTCTTCCTGGTTCTAGTACTGGCATACCATTATAGGTGCATATAACATACACTTCTTTATTCATCTCCCCTATATCCTGCTCCCACTCGGACTCTTGGCGTAATAAGAAACGGACAATATTTTTAGCTAGTATCAACGAAGGTAATACAATAGATTGTCTAAGCCTCGACTGAATTAGTAAAATCAAAGCTCTTATTCCATGAGCATAAATAAGGATATCATAGAGGTCTGATATTCTTTCTCGTGTCCTTTCTATTCGTTCCATTTCCGTCTGCCCGTCCCGCCCCTTTTCCATTTCATTGACTTCTTTTTGAATTTCTTCGTAGCTTTTGTTTTCCTCCATGTACATTTTTTTTTGTTTTTTCAACCTCTTTATTCTTTTTGCTACGCTTCCTTTTATACCCTTTCTAAAAATGTCTTGTATTAGGTCGTAAATCTCAATTACTGATAATATGAATGGTTCGAAAAGAACATCCCAAGAAAATCCTACCCTGTCGAAAAAAAGTGGGGAATACGGATATAAGGGAAACATTTTCCCCGTAAGGGTTTTACGTCTTTGAACACGCATAGAACCTGTGATTATGTCTCGACGAAAATCCGCTTCATAGGGATAATCTATCATATCCACTTCTTCTATTTCATCAGGCTTCGTCATAGTTTTGATACTAGGGTCGGCATTCTCTGCTTCCTCCGGACCCCGCGTAAAAAGAACTATACGTTTCGCTTTCCTCGAGCGAATTTGATGATCTACTATCCACTCTTCCCCCTCTTCCGTTGTTGCAGTTTTTCCGAGTTGTTCTACCTCGCTGAATAATTTGTATGACCATTGGGGGACTTTTTTATTTATTCCAATCGATTTTTTTCGAGTTGTTTTTTCCATGGGAGGAATTATGGCTGTATCGCATATTGTTTGAATGATGGGATCAATTATGACTCTTTCGATTAAAAATTTCAAAACTTTTTCTGGATCTTCTGAATCAATTCGTCTTTGTTCCGGAAATAAAGAA